TCAAGTCAATGATGCATTACATTAATTATATTCATAAAATTTTTTATAAAATAATAAAAATCTCAAAATATTTAATTCTATTTTTTTCTTATTTCTTATTAATTTAATAAAAAAATAAAGTAAAAGCGGGTAGCGGGAATCGAACCCGCATCGTTAGCTTGGAAGGCTAGGGGTTATAGTCGACGTTGATTCATCATTTTTAACGTCTCTAATTCAAAACTGAACGTGAAACTTTGGTTTCATTCGGCTCCTTTATGGAAGATGTATAAATTCCTATATTAAGACATGAACGAAAAAAAAAATTCCACCCATAACATCTATGTCAGCTTTTCTGTCTGAATGTATTCAGAACAACCCGCTTTCTAGACGATCCCTATAGAAAAGAGGGGGATTATATTATAACAACCTTTCTAGTTACTTCGTTCTCTATTTCTATGTGAGAGAATCCTTAGGAAAAGCATTTTGTTTCTACCGAGCTAAAACAATTTGTCGATGTCTCTAGTAAACCAAAGTCATTGTTTAATAGCCATTTTGCTTCAATTTCCGTAATACAAATTCCAAATTAAAGATTTAGTTACGATTAGAAAGCCACTTTCTATCTTTATCCATGGATCCTTTACTCATACTTATTCAATTAGAAGTATTGATCTAATTAAAAAAAAAAATTATGTTTCGTAATCTCATAATCCAATTTTTCAATTTTGAATTGATTCTTGGATACAAATCACGAGAATGTATATTCTTCCTCGAATTTTTCATTGAGAGGTAAAGGATTAAATCCTTTTAAGAAATAAAGTTTTTGGTCGGAATGAAATATTAATCAAACCGAAAGACCCCTTAACTATATAAAGGATTATAGAACGAATCACACTTTTACCACTAAACTATACCCGCTACAATCCGATTATTGTATATAAATGAACCTTTTGTCGAACAAGAAAATGGGTCGTAATAAAAAGTTAAAAGAGTAAAAAGAAAGGATAGGATCATAAAATAATCATGAAAATTAGAGCGTTTACGTGTTGTATCAGAGAACCCAATGAGATTCGGAAAAGAGAATTCATTAAATTTCAATAACTAAAACTAAATAACAAGTGTTTTTTTGCCGGAGGTTTTTGACCTAGACGTCTCGACAAAACTACTTAAGCCATAACATACATGAAAATGTATTGTGCAAGAATCCACAGCTCCCTTTTTGTTATTTATTTACTTTACTAAAATAAAAGGAATAAAGAAAATAAAGAATAAATATAAAAAATTAAGATAAGAAACGACACTTTGATTCGATATCATTTGATTCTATATCATAGAAATCAAAAGAGTTTTTATTTTTCCAATCGTAATAACAAGCAAGTATTTTAGTTTTCAAATAAAAAAAAAATTATTTATGATTCGTTGGAACAATAAATGGCGGGCCCGGCCTGGTCAGTACTTAGCCGGGCCGTGGAACTAAAAAGCACTCTCGGATGAAAAAAAAATATTATGAAGGGCTCTTTCAATCCTTATTTTTTATAATGTAACATAGTATTATCCTTTTTCAATTGGGAGGAGAGATGGCTGAGTGGACTAAAGCGTCGGATTGCTAATCCGTTGTACGAGTTTTTCGTACCGAGGGTTCGAATCCCTCTCTTTCCGTTTTTGTTGATGACTTGGTATTTTCTTTCGAATTTTTCGCGAGCTCTTTTTATTTTTAATAGTTAAAAATGTGTAATAGATAAAATCCTACTAAGAACATTTAAAAATCAAGCAAGGAAAACAAAGAACATTTAAAAATCAAGCAAGGAAAACAAAAACCTTATCTTTTATTCTTCACGTCCAGGATTACGTCCTGGATCATTAGACAGGAATCCGAAAATAAAGAGAGAAACAAAGAATATCACTACCGTGTAAACAAATAGTTTGAGAGTAAGCATTACATAATCTCCAAGATTTTTTTTAGTAAAAAAGAGAATAGATTCTCCGTTTTTATACCGCATACCCTACTATTTTGATTTTTTATTTTGACACCAAGAAATAAAGTGGGGTGATCCAGATTTTTCGCGGTTGTACAAGAATTTCAATATTTGAATTGAGGGTGTAAGACTTATCTGATCTTATCAATTCTTTTCTTTGAATTTTTTTTTTTTCAATAAATCATGAATTTGTCTAGACATTATTAAATTAAAGATATCATCGAAAACTTACAGCAGCTTGCCAAACAAAGGCTAAGAGAAAAAAAAACAGAGGTATTACTGGCATAACATCTACGATTGGATTTAAAAAAGCGTAGGCCTCGGGCAATTTGGCGACGAAAAAACTACTTGAATAAAGAGCAGAATTAAGACAGATACAGATCAAACTAAATATATTAAGCATAACAAACATTTTGTTCTTGAGGATAATTGTATTTTATTTATTATTTATTTTGATTGAGTTATTAATAAATTGAGTTTTTTATTATTTTATTATTATAAATATGTTATTATTCATAGAAAAGAAAAATGAATAAAAAGAAAATAAGATAGACCAAAAAACTTTCTTTGATTTGAACTCACCCAATCAAAAATCCTTCAATTCTCAAATCAAAAGAGAATAGAATAAACCATACTTTCATACAATATCTTAATTGAATTATATGTAATGATCAATAAATTCTGTTTAATTCTACGTCTACATGTATAAAAATTCTAGTAATCTATTTTATAGATAATAGATATTTAGACTTGAGTTGACGAACAACCAGTACCAATATTAGTGTTTATTAGTGTCGACTAGAAATGGGGCGTGGCCAAGTGGTAAGGCAACGGGTTTTGGTCCCGCTATTCGGAGGTTCGAATCCTTCCGTCCCAGAACATACCTGACCCACGATCATTTTATTAATCTATAATTTTATTAATCTATAATAAAAAATAAAATATATATCTATATCATAATCTATATCATAATAAAATATATCAAAATAAAGATTGTCTTTTCGACCAGTCTTCCGTTTAAGAGTATAATATTGTTATAGAATGTGATTCTTATTTCTTTTTTTTTTTTTTATTATTATTAATCATATCTTTTTCACAAATTTAATCGAGTTCAAATAACACGCATATGAAACGAAATTTTTATTTGTTAAATATTACTGATTTTACAATATGAAATACGAAAAAATAACAACCTAAATCTTCAATCTTTCCTTACATCAGTCTTTTTTTTTATTAATCATTGATGGTTTAATCCAATATGGATTTATCTTTCTCTTAATGATGATAAAAAGCGAATGGTACTTACTGTAAAACCTTATGCAAATAATGATATAGGGTAGGAAACTATTCAATCAATTAAATCTTTTTAATGATTTCTTATGAGTTCTTAGTACTCTAAGAAGTGTGAAATTGTTGAATTTATCCTATCACGTTACTTGAAGATAGAGATTCAAAATAACTTGTTTATTCGTGTTTATTTATTCATGTTATGTTAGTTATAATAAAAAAAAATTATAAACAATGGGGTTAAATTGATTGAATTCTTGTTGAGACTTCGTCATACATTATCCATTCTTCATATAGAAGAAAAAAGTATAGATTATTATGTACCGACCGAACCGATGATTATTCACGATTCCATAATTGAATCAATTACATACTGGTTCCAAACTGAAGGAATGTTATGGTAAAACTTCGTTTAAAACGATGTGGCAGAAAGCAACGTGCGACTTGAAGGACATGATCAGCTGTGGATTCTTACATCCACCACTTTTTTATATTATATAGGAACGAAAGTGCTCTTGGCTCGACATCATTTGTTCTGTTCCACTGGAACCCTCATTTTTGAGAGTGTTGCCATGTAAATAGTACACGATGGAGCTCGAGTAGAACGTATTGATTAATTTCTCAAGGGCAAGAATCTAAGGTTAGTATCGATCAATAAATTGGAACAACTTCGTAAGTATATTTTAGATATATAAATCTAAAGGATCCAATTCGATAAAATTTAAAAGTTAATTTTGTTTGGAATTGGTAAAACTCTTTTGATCAAATCAAAAGTAAAGTGTATTACGTAGGAATCAACCATTCATATGATTCTTTGATAGAAAGAAATCACAAAAAATGGTATGTTGCTGCCGTTTTGAAACGATTTAAAGATCACCGAAGTAATGTCTAAACCCAATGATTCAAGGCAAAGATAAAGATCCTGGAACAAGGAAATACCGTTTTCAATTGTCTCAACAACCAGATCATATTTAAGAATCAAAATAGATTCTAAAGGAGACAGACAAAAAGGGTTAGAGACCACTCAATAAATTTAATACCTAAAAGGTTTCTTTTGAGTTATTTGAGAGTTATTCAACTTGAGTTATGAGGATACAAATAATTTTTTTTTTTGGGGGGGGGGAAGACTAAGAAAAAGTATTTAAACTAAAATCAATAATATAATGAATTTGATGATTTTATGGATCTATTTGATATTATGATTCTATACATAGACATAATTTAGAATTTTCTCGAGCCGTACGAGGAGAAAACTTCTTATACGTTTCTAGGGGGGGGGGAGTATTGTTCATCTATCCCAATGAGCCATTTATCGAATCGTTGCAATTGATGTTCGATCCCGACGAGAGGGAAGAGATCTTCGTAAAGTGGGTTTTTATGACCCGATAAAGAATCAAATCTATTTAAATGTTCCTGCTATTCTATATTTCCTTGAAAAAGGTGCTCAACCTACAGGAACTGTTCATGATATTTCAAAAAGGGCGGGGGTTTTTACGGAACTTCGCCCTAATCAACAAATAAAATTCAATTAATGAAATAAAAAAAATGTGGATGATTTGTATATAGCCTTGTATAACCTTTTTGTTTCTTTGCTATTTCCTCTTTTGTTCTATTTATATCATACTAAATTTATTATTGTTACTATAAAAGAGTGTCTTTTATAACGACAAAAATCTATTTATATTTTATTGATATAAATTTTATTGATATATATAAAAGATATAAATTTTATTGATATATATAAAATAGATAGAAAAAGATTAAGTGAATAAATAAATGAAGTAATCGGGTCTATAAATATAAAATTTTGAGATTACTGTCAATGAGTTAAGGAACAAATAAAAAAACACAAAGGATTTCACTTGCTTATTTTAGTGAATAAACCTCATTTTTTTACTTAATTTTTTTTCCACCAATATTGTATCAATGTTGTGTTGTATAGAAATATTATATATAGTGCCAATCCAACACAAGTCCTTAGTTTTTTTTTTTTTTTTCTTATTTTTTCTTATAATTCTAATTGTCTAATTGATTGAAATTGGAATTGTTAGTTAGATTTATAAATTGTTTTTTCTTTTGTATTCTTTTCTCAACATTCATATTGACAACAGTGTATCAAATAAATATAATCCGATCGTGGATAAAAGGATCCATTTATATCTCCGTCCCATAGCTTTTATTTCATTCAAATAATGGGTTCTTGTATTTTCTGTGATACAAGAAGTCTTTTTTTGATTAAGATTAAACTCAATAAAATCTATATATACTATAGAATTAATGGATGTATTTTTAAATATTTTACTTTATCCCTATTTTTATCTGAGAATTTTTTCATCGGATCTGCTCATTTTTATTATGTTCAGAATCTAATCAATTAGAATTTAAAAAATTTGTGCTATTTTAATGTTTTGATTGGTTTGGATTGCGTTGTGCAATTCAATCTTTTTTTTATTGAGATTCCGATTGTATCTACACATTCTAATTATTTTATTTGGGTTGCTAACTCAACGGTAGAGTACTCGGCTTTTAAGTGCGGCTAGCATCTTTTACACATTTGTATGAAGCAAAAGATTCGTCCATACCATCGGTAGAGTTTGTAAGACCACGACTGATCCTGAAAGGAATGAATGGAAAAAGCAGCATGTCGTATCAATGGATAATTCTAAGAATATTTCATTCTTACCGAATAGGTCCAAAACCTTATTAAAATTGTTTGAATTCTTGTCGTGTAATAAAAAAAATGAATTTGGTCGAGTGAATAAATGGGTAGAGCCCTACTACGGTTCCAATTATAGGGAAACAAAAAGTAATGAGCTTCTGTTCTTAATTTTTGAATGATTACCCGATCTAATTAGACGTTAAAAATATATTAGTGCTTAATACGGGAAAAACTTTTCCCATGAGTGGATTATAAATTTCTTATGAGTCCTAATTATTAGCTATTACCCATTATGGGGTAGAGATAAATGTGTAGAAGAAGGCAGTATATTGATAAAGATTTTTCAAAATCAAAAGAGCGATTGGATTGAAAAAATAAAGGACTTCTAACCATCTTGTTACCCTAGAATGAACATAAATCAATTAGATGGAAAAAGAGAGGCTAGAGAGTCTGTTGATGAGTCTTACTTGTTCCGAGGTATTTTCTTACTATAATACCTTGTTTTGACTGTATCGTACTATGTATCATTTGATAACCCAATAAATCACCTATTTCTTTTCTTGTTCACATTAAAAATGGAAGAATTTCAAGGATATTTAGAACTAGATAGATATCAGCAACATGACTTCCTATACCCACTTATCTTTCGGGAGTATATTTATGCACTTGCTCATGATCATGGTTTAAATAGATCGATTTTGTTGGATAATGTAGGTTATGACACTAAATATAGTTTACTAATTATAAAACGTTTAATTAGTCGAATGTATCAACAGAATCATTTGATAATTTCCGCTAATGATTCTAACCAAAAAAAATTTTTTGGGTACAACAAAAATTTGTATTCTCAAATGATGTCGGAGGGATTTGCAGTCATTGTGGAAATTCCGTTTTCCCTACGATTAGTATCTTCCTTAGAGGCGACAGAAATCGTAAAATCTTATAATTTACGATCAATTCATTCAATATTTCCTTTTTTAGAGGACAAATTCCCACATTTAAATTATGTATCAGATGTACTAATACCCTACCCCATTCATCTGGAAATCTTGGTCCAAACCCTTCGCTATTGGGTGAAAGATCCCTCTTCTTTACATTTATTACGACTCTTTCTTCACGAGTATTATAATTGGAATAGTCTTATTACTCCAAAAAAAATTATTTTTTCAAAAAGTAATCCACGATTATTCTTGCTCCTATATAATTCTCATGTATGTGAATACGAATCCATTTTACTTTTTCTTCGTAATCAATCTTCTCATTTACGATTAACCTCTTCTGGTATCTTTTTTGAGCGAATACATTTCTATGAAAAAAAAAAATATCCTGTAGAAGAAGTCTTCGTTAATGATTTTCCGGCCGCCATCTTATGGTTCTTCAAGGATCCTTTTATGCATTATGTTAGATATCAAGGAAAATCTATTCTGTCTTCGAAGGATACCCCTCTTCTGATGAATAAGTGGAAATATTATCTTGTCAATTTATGGCAATGTCATTCTTATGTGTGGTCTCAACCAGGAAGGATTTATATAAACCAATTATCCAAGCATTCCCTTGATTTTTTGGGTTATTTTTCAAGTATGCGACCAAACCTTTCGGTGG